TGGCATATATCTAAACAGTACCCCTCCCACAGAGAGCTAATGAAAAAGAAAAAACAAAAAGATGATTTTTGTTTTTTAACAGTTTGGGGAATGGAAACTGAACTTCCCTTTGGTTCTCCCCGAAAGCGTCCTTCCTTTTTTGAGCCCATTTTTAAAGAACTCGAAAAAAAAATTGCAAAATTAAAAAATAAATATTTTAGAACTCTAAAAATTTTAAAAAGAAAAACAAAATTATTTAGAAGAGTTTTCAAAGAAGCCAAAAAATGGCTTATCAAAAGTATTGGATTTCTAAAAAAAATAAAAAAAGAACTTTCAAAAGTAAATCTATTTGTATTATTTAGATTCAAAGAAATATCTGAATCGAATGAAACGGAAAAAGATAAAGATTATCTAATTAGTAATCAAATAATTAACGAATCATTTAGTCAAATTGAATCTGTAAATCGGCTAAATTCTTCACTGATAGAAACAAAAATGAAGGATTTGACTGATAGAACAAGTACAATAAAAAATCAAATAGAAAGAATTACAAAAGAGAAACAGAAAGTAACTCCAGAAATAGACATTAAGCCTAATACTAATAAAACAAATAATATTAAAAAATTTGAATCGCCAAAAAAATTTTTCCAAAAATTAAAAAACAGAAATACTCGAGTAATACGGAAATTCCATTATTTTCGAAAATTATTCATTCCAAGATTATACATCGATCTATTTTTATCTATCATTAATATTCCTAGAATTACTACACAACTCTTTCTTGAATCAACAAACAAATTGATTGATAAATCCATTTCCAATAATGAAATAAATCAAGAAAAAATTAATAATAAACAAATTAACTTTATCTTTATTTCGACTATAAAAAAGTCAGTTTATAATATTAGTAAGCAAAATTCACATATTTTTTTTGATTTATCCTACTTGTCACAAGCATATGTATTTTACAAATTATCACAAACCCAAGTTATTAATTTGTCTAAATTTAGATCTGTTCTTCAATATAACACAATGTCTTGTTTCCTTACGACTAAAATAAAGGACTATGTTAGAACACTAGGAATATTTCATTCAGAATTAAAACATAAGAAACTTCAGAGTTATAGAATCAATCAATGGAAAAACTGGTTAAGACGGCATTATCAATACGATTTATCTCAGATTAGATGGTCTAGATTAATGCCAAAAAAATGGCGAACTAAGGTTAATCAAAGTTGTATGACTCAAAATCAAAATAGAAACTTAAACAAATGGAATTCATATGAAAAAGACCAATTAAGTCATTACAAAAAAGAAAATGATTTGAAACTCTATTCATTATCAAACGAAAAAGATAATTTTAAAAAATGTTATAGATATGATCTTTTAGCATCTAAATCGATTAATTATGAAAATAAAAGTGACTCATTTATTTCTAGATTACCCTTTCAAGTAAAAAATCACTTCGAAATTTCGTATAATTCCAACCCGTCCAAACACAACTTTGTTGATATGTCCGGCAATCTTCATATCAATAATTATCTAAGAAAAGGCAATATTCTAGATATAGAAAGAAATCTCGATAGAAAATATTTTGATTGGAAAATTCTCCATTTTTCTCTTAGACAAAAAGGAGATATTGAGGCCTGGGTTAAGATCGATACCAACAGTAATCCAAATACTAAAATTGGTATTAATAATTATCAAATAATTGATAATTATCAAATAATGAAAAAAGGGGTTTTTTATCTTACAACTCATCAAAATCCAGAAAAAACTCAAAAAAATTCTAAAAAAGTCTTTTTTGATTGGATGGGAATGAATGAAAAAATATTTAATCGTCCCATATTGAATCTGGAATTTTGGTTCTTCCCAGAATTTTTACTACTTTCTAATGTCTATAAAATAAAACCGTGGATTATACCAAGCAAATTCCTTCTTTTAAATTTGAATACAAATGAAAAGGTTAGTCAAAACCAAAAACAAAACTTTTTTATACCATCAAATAAAAAAAAAAAGAATCGAATTCAAGAAGCAAAAGAACCCGCAAGTCAAAGAGAGCATGGATCGGGTATAGAAAACAAAGAAAATCTGGGCCCTGTTTTCTCAAAACATCAAAACGATCTTGAAAAAGATTACGGGGAATCAGACACAAAAAAGGGTAAAACTAAAAAACAATACAAAAGCAACACGGAAGCAGAACTAGATTTGTTCTTGCAACGTTATTTGCTTTTTCAATTGAAATGGAAGGATGCTTTGAATCAAAGTCTGCTCGAAAATATCAAGGTATATTGTCTCCTGCTTCGACTGAAAAATCCAACCAAAATTACTATATTGTCAATTCAAAGGAGAGAAATGTGTTTGGATACAATGCTGATTCAGGCAAATTTACCTCTTACAGACTTGCTAAAGAAGGGGGTATTGATTATCGAACCCATTCGGTTCTCTGTAAAAAATAATGGAGAATTTCTTATGTATCAAACCATAGGTATTTCATTGGTTCATAAAAGTAAACACCAAACTAATCAAAGATACCGAGAACAAAAATATGTTGCTAAAAATAATTTTGACGAACTCATTCTGCAACCTCAAACTCAAAGAATAAATACAGAACAAAATCATTTTGATTTGCTTGTTCCTGAAAATATTTTATGGTCTAGACGTCGTAGAGAATTGAGAATTCGAAGTTTTTTTAATTCTTTGAATTGGGATGGTGTCGATAGAAATGCAGTATTTTGCAACGAAACCAATGTAAAAAACTGGAGTCAATTTTTGGATGAAAGGAAACCCTTTTATAAAGAAAAAAATGAATTAATTAAATTGAAGTTCTTTCTTTGGCCTAATTATCGATTAGAGGATTTAGCTTGTATGAATCGTTATTGGTTTGATACCAATAATGGTAGCCGTTTCAATATCTTAAGAATACATATGTATCCACGATTGAAAATTAATTGATAGTACTATATACCCTGTCTCGTATAGAGTATATGAAAGAAAACAAAAGCACACATGCCTTGTTTTACATCTCATTCGAATCTAATTCGAGTAGACGATACTAAATCAATAAAATAAGGTATCGATTAGATCTAAAAATGAATCAACAGAATCTTTTTCATTTTAGGATTTTAGGTTTCAATTATTCGCTTTTGTGAATGAAAAAAACGTACCTATCACCCTTTTGGATTCCTATCTGAATCAAATTTTAAATTTGATTAATTTATTGGAATTGATAAAATTAGCGGTTCATAAAGAAATTAAGTCTATATACCATGTTCAAATTACTGGCATTATTATTACTGATCAATAAAATTCGAAAAAAATCCATATCTGTAAAATAAAGAAAGGGGAAATTCGTTTATGGTAAAAAATTCTGTCATTTCAGTTATTTCTCAAGAAGAAAAGAAAGGATCTGTTGAATTTCAAGTATTCAATTTCACCAATAAGATACAGAGACTTACTTCACATTTAGAATTGCACAAAAAAGACTATTTATCTCAGAGAGGTTTGAAGAAAATTTTGGGAAAACGTCAACGACTGCTAGCTTATTTGGCAAAAAAAAATAGAGTACGTTATAAAGAATTAATTAATCAATTGGCCATTCGAGAGACAAAAACTCGTTAATTTGATTAAATTAATTTGAAGAGTTATTGCATTTTAACTTATATGTTATGTTTCGATTAAATTTTGATGAACTTCTTTTCACTTTCAGTAATTCATGGAAGAATGAATCGTTAAAAAACTTATGACTGCACCAACTACAAGAAAAGACCTCATGATAGTCAATATGGGTCCTCAGCACCCATCAATGCACGGTGTTCTTCGACTCATCGTTACTCTAGATGGTGAAGATGTTGTCGACTGCGAACCAATATTGGGTTATTTACATAGAGGGATGGAGAAAATTGCAGAAAACCGAACAATTATACAATATTTGCCTTATGTAACACGGTGGGATTATTTAGCTACTATGTTCACAGAAGCAATAACCATAAATGGACCCGAACAATTAGGCAATATTCAAGTACCTAAAAGGGCTAGCTATATCAGAGTCATTATGTTGGAGTTGAGTCGGATAGCTTCTCATTTATTATGGCTCGGTCCTTTTATGGCGGATATTGGTGCGCAGACCCCTTTCTTCTATATTTTTCGAGAAAGAGAATTGATATATGACCTATTCGAAGCGGCCACTGGTATGCGAATGATGCATAATTATTTTCGTATTGGGGGAGTGGCTGCTGATCTACCCTATGGCTGGATAGATAAATGTTTGGATTTTTGTGATTATTTTTTAACAGGGGTTGCTGAGTATCAAAAACTTATTACCCGGAATCCCATTTTTTTAGAACGAGTTGAAGGCGTAGGAATTATTGGAAGAGACGAGGCAGTAAATTGGGGTTTATCGGGACCAATGCTACGAGCTTCCGGAATAGAATGGGATCTTCGTAAAGTTGATCATTATGAGTCTTACGACGAATTTGATTGGCAGGTTCAATGGCAACGAGAAGGGGATTCATTAGCTCGTTATTTAGTACGAATCAGTGAAATGACAGAATCTATAAAGATTATTCAACAGGCTCTGGAAGGAATTCCAGGAGGGCCTTACGAAAATTTAGAAATCCGACGTTTTGACAGATTAAAAGATCCTGAATGGAATGATTTTGAATATCGGTTTATTAGTAAAAAACCTTCTCCAACTTTTGAATTGTCGAAACAAGAACTTTATGTGAGAGTTGAAGCCCCAAAAGGAGAATTGGGAATTTTTCTGATAGGAGATCAGAGCGTTTTCCCTTGGAGATGGAAAATTCGCCCACCAGGTTTTATCAATTTGCAAATTCTTCCTCAGTTAGTTAAAAGAATGAAATTGGCTGATATTATGACAATACTAGGTAGCATAGATATCATTATGGGAGAAGTTGATCGTTGAAATGATAATTGATACAACAGAAATAGAGACTATCAATTCTTTTTCCAAATTGGAATCCTTAAAAGAAGTCTATGGGATCATATGGATTCTTGTACCTATTTTGACTCTTGTATTAGGAATCACAATAGGTGTACTAGTAATTGTTTGGTTAGAAAGAGAAATATCTGCAGGAATACAACAACGTATCGGACCTGAATATGCCGGACCTTTAGGAATTCTTCAAGCTCTAGCAGATGGGACAAAACTACTTTTGAAAGAGAACCTTATTCCATCTACAGGAGATACTCGTTTATTCAGTATCGGACCATCCATAGCAGTAATATCTATCTTTCTAAGTTATTCAGTAATTCCTTTTGGTGATCACCTTGTTCTAGCCGATCTTAGTATTGGTGTTTTTTTCTGGATTGCCATTTCAAGTATTGCTCCCGTTGGACTTCTTATGTCGGGGTATGGATCAAATAATAAATATTCCTTTTTGGGTGGTCTACGGGCAGCTGCTCAATCAATTAGTTATGAAATACCATTAGCTCTATGTGTGTTATCAATATCTCTACGTGTGATTCGGTGAGATCTAAAATGTCTCCAAATTCTTTTCTTTCTATAAACAAGGATAAAAAGATTTGATTGACTATATATATTTTTCTTCAGCATTTAAGTTGATGAACTAAACCAGATAGTTATATGAGTGAAAGAAAACGGCTTCTAAATTTGCAGTAAAAAGTTGAGTCTCATTTCCTATGTACAAAAATCAAATGGTGAAAAAAGTAAACATAAGCAATAGAGATTGTTTACCCCAAGATTCGTGAATTGTCATGATAACTTGAAGCGGGTTCAAAAGATCAACTGTATGGAGTTTTTCTTGTCTATTACCATAGATGGATTTCCACAACAGGAGGTTTTTGAAAGAAAAAATAAGTGGATGGTTAGGAAGACCAAGATACACAAAGGATTAATAATTGAGATTATGTAAGTTATCCAAGAGGATATTTCTGTACATAAAAGGAATTCAAATTGGGGCTTTACGTTCGTAGAAATGATCAAGAAGTACTCCCCATGATTCTGATCCAGAGTATGTTCCTATCCACTGAGTAAGTAAATAACTATCAAGAACGAAGTAATCTTTTACTTTGGTTAAAGGCCCTTTTTCGGAGAAAGGAGAATAGGAATGAAATAAACTAAATCAAAATAGAAAGAAAAGAATCTAATTGCAAAAGAAAAAAGGAGAGATGTCGTTGTTTTTTTCTTCCTTTTTCCTTTTTTTGTTCTTATTCTTTCTTTCCTATAATTTAATTTTGATTTCTATTTAGAGAGATCAAATTTTTGTCATGATTCATGAACTAATCAACTCTCTAATTTTTTTCGTAATTGAAAATTCGAGGTTGAAATGTATATGTGATATTGCTATAAAGCACATTTTTTTTTTATTTTATTTAATGATCAGGTTATTAATCAACAAAGCCAAATTAAAATTCTTAAAAGATGAGATAAATTCAGAAGCACTTATTTATTAATTTGAAATATAGCAGACAGAATTCCATTGGTCTAATTTAGGACCTTAGGATAGATTTTGACTCTATCTGACAAACATATCAAGATAAAGAATAGGAAAGGGCCCTTAGATTTATTTGTGACCTCTGAGGAGCCGTATGAGGTGAAAATCTCACGTACGGTTCTGTAATAGCGATGGGCACAGTGATGTTATCATCGACTATGATTATCTAATAGTTCAAGTACAGTTGATATAGTGGAAGCGCAGTCAAAATATGGTTTTTGGGGGTGGAATTTGTGGCGTCAACCCATCGGGTTTATCGTTTTTATAATTTCGTCTCTCGCCGAGTGTGAAAGATTACCTTTTGATTTACCAGAAGCAGAAGAAGAATTAGTAGCAGGGTATCAAACCGAATATTCAGGTATCAAATTTGGTTTATTTTACATTGCTTCATATCTGAATCTACTAGTTTCTTCATTATTTGTAACAGTTCTTTACTTGGGAGGTTGGAATCTTTCTATTCCGTACATATTTGTTCCTGAGCTATTTGGCATAAATAAAAGGGGTAAAGTCTTTGGAAGACTAATTGGTATTTTTATCACATTAGCCAAAACTTATTTGTTTTTGTTCATTCCTATTGCAACAAGATGGACCTTACCGAGGCTGAGAATGGACCAACTATTAAATCTTGGGTGGAAATTTCTTTTACCGATTTCTCTAGGTAATCTATTATTGACAACCTCGTTCCAACTTCTTTCACTGTAAAAGACCACAATATCCTAGATTCACGACTTGTCTCAAACAAGAGAAAGAAACAAGCATAAAATCTTTTTTATAGATATTCAACATATGCTCCCTATGATAACGGAATTCCTAAATTATGGTCAACAAACAATACGAGCCGCCAGATACATCGGCCAAGGTTTCATCATTACCCTGTCCCACGCAAATCGTTTACCTGTAACTATTCAATACCCCTACGAAAAATTGATCACATCGGAACGTTTCCGAGGCCGAATACACTTTGAATTTGATAAATGCATTGCTTGTGAAGTATGTGTGCGTGTATGTCCTATAGATTTACCCGTTGTTGATTGGAAGTTGGAAACTGATATTCGAAAGAAACGATTGCTGAATTACAGTATTGATTTTGGAATCTGTATATTTTGTGGTAATTGTGTTGAGTATTGTCCAACAAATTGTTTATCAATGACCGAAGAATATGAACTTTCTACTTATGATCGTCACGAATTGAATTATAATCAAATCGCTTTGGGTCGCTTACCAATGTCAGTAATTGATGATTACACAATTCGAACAATTTCGAATTTACCTCAAATAAACAATGAATAAACCCTTAATTCGATTCAAAAGAATTACGAATTACGAAGGCTTAGTTCGGGTCTAAAACAATAAGATTTTTGCTTGGGCAATTCAAACTAGTGGTTGCTTAATGAGACTACTAGCTTAATTTAGATTGAAAACAAAACCGATTTCCATATTATATATTATAATAGTAATGGTTTCAAAGTAGATAAATGATATCAAAAATAGATAGGTTTAAACTACTCTTTCGACGAGTAAAGAATGGATAGTGGTCCAATAAAATAAAAGCACCCACCGCAATTTATACCCATTAGAATTTCATTCAATTAACAATTTCAAAGTATCATAAAAAATAGAAAAACTGTTTTTTTCCTGGTCAGGTCAATAAAGTCATGAAATTCTTCGTTTTTGATTTTTTATAAAAAAATGGATTTATCTGAACCAATACATGATTTTCTTTTAGTCTTTCTAGGATTGGGTCTTATATTAGGGGGTCTAGGAGTTGTATTACTTCCCAATCCAATTTATTCGGCCTTTTCCTTGGGATTGGTTCTTGTTTGTACATCGTTAGTCTATATTCTATCTAACTCCTATTTTGTAGCTGCTGCGCAGCTACTTATTTACGTAGGAGCTATAAATGTTTTAATCATTTTTGCTGTGATGTTCATGAATGGCTCCGAATATTACAAGGATTTTCATCTTTGGACCGTAGGAGATGGAATTACTTCGATGGTTTGTATAAGTCTTTTTATTTCACTAATTACTACTATTTCAGATACGTCATGGTACGGGATTATTTGGACTACAAGATCAAACCAGATTATAGAGCAAGATTTTCTAAGTAATAGTCAACAAATTGGAATTCATTTATCAACAGATTTTTTTCTCCCTTTTGAACTTATTTCAATAATCCTTTTAGTTGCTTTAATAGGTGCAATTGCTGTAGCTCGTCAATAAAAAATTTCTATTAAAACTTGGAATTAAAATAAAATTTTGTTCTGTCTTATCACATTCATTTTCCTTCAATTCTATTTGAATTATAGCTGGATAAATAGAAAGACTTTAGGTCAATCTAGTACCAATATATTTCTTTGTTCCATACTTGTTATATACTAGTCTATTAAATTAGTTGAATTGTTGTTGGAGTCGAGATTGATAAGGAGTTGTTTAATGATTCTCGAACATGTACTTGTTTTGAGTGCCTATTTATTTTCTATCGGTATCTATGGATTGATCACAAGTCGAAATATGGTTAGAGCCCTTATGTGTCTTGAACTTATATTGAATGCGGTTAATATAAATTTTGTAACATTTTCTGATTTTTTTGATAATCGTCAATTAAAAGGAGACATTTTCTCAATTTTTGTTATAGCTATTGCAGCCGCTGAAGCAGCCATTGGACTGGCTATTGTTTCATCAATTTACCGTAATAGAAAATCAACTCGTATCAACCAATCAAATTTGTTGAATAATTAATAGTAATCATTTACATTCTAATATTGAGAAATCGATTTTCATTAGCATGTTTAATACGTAAAGTATGATCTTATTTGAAAAATATAAGAAATCAAAGTATTTTGGCCTCTCTCATATCTCATAAACCAATCCAGAAAGGGGTTGATTAGAAAATTCTGATAACTCATTGATTCATCTGGTATATAAATATATAATTCGTTTCTAAGTTTACTAGATCGAAAATTTAGAACATTAAAAAACGTATAGACCCAATGTCACATTCAGTAAAGATTTATGATACGTGTATAGGATGTACTCAATGTGTCCGAGCCTGCCCCACGGATGTATTAGAAATGATACCTTGGGACGGTTGTAAGGCTAAACAAATTGCTTCTGCTCCACGAACAGAGGACTGTGTTGGTTGTAAGAGATGTGAATCCGCCTGTCCAACGGATTTCTTGAGTGTACGAGTTTATTTATGGCATGAAACAACTCGCAGTATGGGTCTAGCTTATTGATACGTTCGAGAAAACTCTACTTGAATCCATTTAATTTTTTTACCGACAAACCTGTGCTCGAAAATAAAAATATTTTGAGCACGGGTTTTTTTGGTCTAAGTGTATCTTGTCTTTACTACGAATTATTTTCCTTGGTTAACAATAATTGTAGTTTTTCCGATATTTGCGGGTTCTTTAATTTTCTTTCTTCCCCATAAAGGAAATAGGGTAATCCGGTGGTATACCATATGTATATGTATTTTAGAACTCCTTCTAACAACTTATGCATTTTGTTATCATTTCCAATCGGATGATCCATTAATTCAACTA